TGTTTTCATAGCTTACCTAAAGCATAGCACTGAAGATGCTAAGACGGTTTCACCTGATAACACAAGGTCTTGGTCTTAAACCTTTTATTGTCTGCACTCACTAATTATACATGCAAGCCTCACCACAACAGTGAAATAACCCACCAAAATACTGGTGGAGTCGGCATCAGGCAATCCACCCACAACACCAAGCACTAAGCCACACCCCCACGGGTCTACAGCAGTAATTAATATTAGGCCATAAACGAAAGTTTGACCTAGTAAGTGACCATCAGGGCCGGTTAATCTCGTGCCAGCGACCGCGGTTACACGACAGACCCAAGACAATACCATCGGCGTAAAGCACGACTAGACTACTGTATAACCATTAGGAATGAAACTAAACCAGGCCGTAAAAAGCCATAAGTTATACTAATATAATTTCCTAACACAAACAACCTCAACTCGTGAAAGCAAGGATACAAACTAAGATTAGATACCTTACTATGCCTAGCCCTAAAATAACAATTAAATTACTTATTGTTCGCCTAATAACTACGAGTTAAAACTTAAAATTTAAAAGACTTGACGGTACTTCACAACAACCTAGAGGAGCCTGTCTAATAACCGATACCCCACGATTAACCCCACCCGCCCTGGCCAGTCAGTCTATATACCGCCGTCGCCAGCTTACCTTATGAAAGAAACAAAGTGAGCCAAACAACATACATTAACACGACAGGTCGAGGTGTAACTAATGAGCGGGTCAAAGATGGGCTACATTTTCTGCTATAGAAAATACGAATCAACTATGAAACTAGAAACTAAAGGCGGATTTAGCAGTAAGCTAACGACAAAATACTTAGCTAAAACTACAGCAATGAAGTGTGTACACACCGCCCGTCATCCCTGTAAAACACCTATATAATATATAATACATTTCATAACCAAAACAGGGCAAGTCGTAACACGGTAAGCGTACTGGAAAGTGCGCTTAGAACAAAAAGTAGCTTACTTAAAGCATTCGACCTACACTCGAACGACATTAAATTAATCTTTTTGAGCTAACAGTAATAAATACAAATATCTATATATTACTAAACAAATCATTTGACCTCCCAAGTAGATGCGATCGAACAGAAAATCTCACTAGTAGTACCGCAAGGGAAATTATAAAGCAATAAATAGCAAAGATCAACCCTTGTACCTTTTGTATCATGGTTTAGCAAGTAAAACAGAACAAGAAGTATCCAAGCTCCACCCCCGAAACTAGATGAGCTACTTTAAAGCAGCCTACCGGGCACACCCTTCTCTGTAGCAAAAGAGTGGGAAGACTTAAAAGTAGAAGTGAAACGCTTACCGAATCTAGAGATAGCTGGCTACCCAATAAAAGAATCTAAGTTCCACTTTAGAACTAAAAATAACTACTTATTATCTAAAGATAATCAATAGGGGTACAGCTCTATTGAAACAGGATACAACCTGAATTTGAGAGAACACATAACTCCCTTTCCAGTAGGCCTTAAAGCAGCCACCTCATACAATATCGTTAAAGAATTAACTTAAAAACTCAGCCCCTTCAAATCAACTCCAAACAAACTAAAGGTAGACCCATATTTTATGGGTGTTATTATGCTAAAACTAATAATAAGACAACCTCTCTATAACGCACCCGTCCGCTAGAACGGATAACCCACTAGCCATTAACAGACCACAATAGGTAACAAACAAATCAATACATGCCTTTATATAAACTGTGACTCCAACACAGGTGCACAAACAAGAAAGATCAACCACTATAAAAGGAACTCGGCAACCACTGACCCCATCTGTTTATCAAAAACATAACCTTTAGCTATACCAATATTAAAGGCAACGCCTGCCCAGTGAATAATTTAACGGCCGCGGTATCCTAACCGTGCAAAGGTAGCATAATCATTTGTCTATTAATTGCAGACCAGCATGAATGGCAAAATGAGGGTCCAACTGTCTCTTATAGTAAATCCATTAAACTGATCCCCTAGTAAAAAAGCTAGAATAATAACATAAGACCAGAAGACCCTGTGAAGCTTAAACTAAACCATTAACCTAAATAATGACTACTTTCGGTTGGGGCGACCCTGGAAAAAAATAGAACTTCCAACCTGTATATTTCATACAATATTAGGCCTACAAGCCATTTACGACCCAGCATAGCTGATAATTGAACCAAGTTACTCCAGGGATAACAGCGCTATCTTCTTCAAGAGCCCATATCAAAAAGAAGGTTTACGACCTCGATGTTGGATCAGGACACCCCAATGGTGTAGCCGCTATCAAAGGTTCGTTTGTTCAACGATTAATAGTCCTACGTGATCTGAGTTCAGACCGGAGCAATCCAGGTCGGTTTCTATCTATGATAGACTACACCTAGTACGAAAGGACCGGTATAGCAAAGCCAATACTAAAAGCACGCTTTAATAAAGTATCAACTACCACACAATAACTAACCCCTTAAGCCTAGATAAGGCTACTTTAAGGAGGACCCCTTAATAATTACCACCACCCTACTTAACATTATCAACTCACTACTATATACCCTATCTATTCTTATTGCTGTTGCATTCCTAACGCTACTAGAACGAAAACTGCTCGGCTATATACAACACCGAAAAGGCCCTAATCTTGTCGGCCCAATAGGCCTATTACAACCCTTTGCAGACGGCCTAAAATTAATCACAAAAGAAGCAACTAAACCCACCATATCCTCCCCAATCCTCTTTATTCTATCTCCAATTCTAGCCCTGTCCCTTGCCTTATCCTCATGAGCACCTATCCCTATACCCTCCCCCCTTACCAATATAAACCTAGGCCTCTTATTTATTATAGCCCTATCTGGCATATTTACCTATACAATCTTATGATCGGGTTGATCCTCAAACTCTAAATACCCCTTAATAGGGGCAATACGAGCTGTAGCACAAATCATTTCCTATGAAGTTACCCTAGGACTTATCATCATCTCAATAGCCTCTATTTCAGGGGGCTACTCCCTTCTTTCCTTCACAGAAGCACAAGAACACCTATGACTATTTCTGCCCTCATGACCACTAGCCATAATATGATTCACATCCACCCTAGCAGAGACTAACCGATCACCCTTTGACCTTACAGAGGGTGAATCAGAACTTGTATCTGGATTTAATGTAGAATTCTCCGCTGGACCATTCGCACTCCTATTCCTAGCAGAATATACCAACATTCTACTAATAAATACTCTATCAACAACCATATTTATAAACCCGGGCTCAATTAGCCCACAACTCTTCACAACAAACTTAATAATAAAAACAATACTATTAACCTCCACATTCCTCTGAATTCGGGCCTCCTATCCTCGATTCCGCTATGATCAGCTTATACACCTCCTATGAAAACAATACCTCCCCCTCACCCTAACTTTATGTCTACTAAATACCTCAACCCCCACAGCGTTATGTGGAACACCCCCCCAATGGAAGCGTGCCTGAGAAAGGACTACCTTGATAGAGTAGATACGGAGCATAAAACTCCCGCCTCCCAAATATTAAGATTTAATCTTAAATTAAACCACAAAGTCTCTCTTGGACCCCCCGGCGAGCAAAATTATTCAAAGATATTTTACCTTAAATTTAACCAAAATCCCTCAAAAACCCAAGAAATTTTGCGCAGACAATTTTAGATATTTTATCTTTAACCGAGCCACATCTATCTAGGATCCCCCCCTCCCCCCTAGTGTGATTGGCCAAATTCGGCTATTATGTACTTCTACATGATAGTCTTTATTTCACTATGTATAATCATACATTAATGACTTGCCCCATGCCTATTGGGCCGGAAATATACTATAATTCCCTATATGTAATAATTGATGGTGTACTATACTTGCACGCCGCATTTTAAACGTTCCATGCTCTACGTAGAGAACGTAGATTATCTTTTGTTGATTACCATGACTATCCCGTTCCAAATGGTGTCCCTTGGTCTGGTACAGCCCGTGAAATCCCCTATCCTTCCAATGCAGGCATGGCAGTCCCGCTTCTCACGTCCATTATTGCTACCCCTCCTATCTTGCTCTTTCCAAGACCACTGGTTACTCTTTCAGGTACCTCTCAACGGCCCGGAACCATCCCTCATTTCTTGCCTTTAAAGAAGCCTCTGGTATCACCCTACATTCAGGTACATTGCATCTCATGTTCTTATCAGCCTGCCCGCTCCACATCTGGTAACCTTTTTTTCTCTACCTTTCACCTTACACTCGGATGCCCGTTACCGTTGCCCCTCACCGGGGATCGACTAATTAGTCAAGGTGGAGCTCGATTCTTGGTCATACATATTCCCTACCCCCCGATATCTTTTCGTGATCTTAAGACATATCCAAAATTTAAAACCGGATTCCACAGTGTTTTTTTTCAATGAAAACACCCTAGATCGGTGCGTTTTCTGAACCCTCTTTTTTTAAGTTGAGTTTTAGGGGTCTTCAAACATCAATAAATGAAAAATCTAGGGATTTTCATCTATTCCATTTTCCAAAAACCAGTCCAAAATTCAAATTTTTCACAATTTTTGAATTTATTTTTATTTTTATTTTTATTTTAATTTTATAAAGAATTTCGGCTTTAATTTTAATTTTAATTTATTTATTTTTTTTTATTTTTATTTGTTTTTTTATAAAGAATTTCGGCTTTAATTTTTAACATTTTAATTTAATTTTATTCTATAGAGAATTTCGGCTTATTTTTTGTCAATATAAAATAATTTTTAATTTAAAATATGTAAGAATTAGGGGTGGTAATTTAAGTGTTACAAGATTCCTGCTAAAATTTATTAAATTTTATTTTATTTTATTAAAATATAAAATAATTTTTATTCTAAATATGTAAGAATTTGGGGTGGTAATTTAAACACTGCGGAATTTCTTACTAAAATTATAAAATTTTATTATTATTCTGACAGAATAATTTTATTCTAAATATGTAAGAATTTGGGGTGGTAATTTAAGTGTTACAAGATTCCTGCTAAAATTTATTAAGGTAGCATAGCCAGGCCATGCAAAAGGCTTAAAACCTTATCACGGATGTTCAAATCACCCCCTTAATAACTAGAAAGTCAAGAATCGAACTTGAACTTAAGAACCCAAAACTCTTAGTACTACTTTATACTACTCTCTAGTAGAGTCAGCTAAATAAGCTATCGGGCCCATACCCCGAAAATGTCACACAGGCCTCTACTAATTAACCTAATATCCTGAATTATGATTACAATTAGCATTACCCTAAGCACCTCCCTAATCACCTCAACAACCCATTGACTGATGACATGAGTCTGCCTAGAAATTAACACCCTATCTATGACCCCAATCATTTCCAAACCTCACCACCCCCGAGCAACAGAAGCAGCAACAAAATATTATTTAATACAAATTCTAGCCTCTACCGCACTACTATTTGCAACAACAATAAATGCCATAAATACATCTAACTGAGAAATACACCTAATTACAGACCCAATATCAACAACAATCATTACCATAACACTGCTAATAAAAATAGCAGCAGCTCCTTTCCACTTTTGACTCCCAGAAGTATCACAAGGAACAACAACACTAACCACCCTAACCATCCTCACCTGACAAAAAATTGCCCCATTAATAATTCTATTAATTAACTATAACAAAATAAGTAGCCCCCTTCTAATTTCATCAGCAATTTTATCTATTCTAATTGGGGGCCTAGGGGGACTAAATCAACTTCAACTCCGAAAAATCATAGCTTTTTCATCAATTGCGCACACCGGCTGGATTCTGGCCATCTTAATTATAGCACCAAACATTTCCACCCTTTCATTTATAATCTACACAATAACCTCAATCCCAGTACTAATAACCATTAGTCTAACATCATCAATTACTATAAAAGACATAGGAATGATATGAACCACTTCACCTTACTTAACAGTAACTATAACAACAACAATCCTTTCACTAGCCGGATTACCCCCACTAATAGGATTTATACCAAAATGACTTATCCTTAACAAAATAGTATCGGGGGGCATAATTATAGAAGCCACTACAATAACTATTGCCTCTATACTCACCCTATATATTTATATACGTATAATTTATATGTCATCAATAACCGCACCCCCACACACCTCTTCTATACCAATAAAATGACGCACCCCCAATAAAAAATATATTATATTAATTTCAGCACTAACTATGATAATCACTTTCCTCCTTCCAATAATACCAAGCCTATAGGAACTTAAGTTATACCAAACTAGAGACCTTCAAAGCCTCAAAAAAAGACCGCTTTAGTTCCTGCAGGACTTACAGAATTATACCTACTAATTGAATTGAACCAATATTAAACTAGAACTCTAGACTAGTGGGCACCAACCCAATAGTCATCCAAACCAGCGGACTTTTTAACCCGGCTTCTCCGTTTTTGGATCTTTGGGAATAACGGAGAAACCCTAGGCAGCCTGTATATTTCGGCTATACAGTCTGACTGTTAATCTTTAGATTAACGCAAAAGGGCCTCCATACACTTATAAATAACCACTACATAAACCCATAACCTAAGATACCTTTCTACCTACTAATTGAATTGAACCAATATTAAACTAGAACTCCTAGACTAGTGGGCACCAACCCACTAGTAACCCATTAACAATAGCCATCCAAACCAACGGACTTTTAACCCGGCTTCTCCGTTTTTGGGTAGGGAAAAAAAACGGAGAAACCCCGGGCAGCCTGTCGACTTTAGATATGCAATCTGACTGTTAATCTTCAGATTGACGGCAAAAGGGCCTCCATACACTTATAAATAACCACTACATAAACCCATAACCTAAGATACCTTTCTACCTACTAATTGAATTGAACCAATATTAAACTAGAACTCCTAGACTAGTGGGCACCAACCCACTAGTAACCCATTAACAATAGCCATCCAAACCAACGGACTTTTAACCCGGCTTCTCCGTTTTTGGGTAGGGAAAAAAAACGGAGAAACCCCGGGCAGCCTGTCGACTTTAGATATGCAATCTGACTGTTAATCTTCAGATTGACGGCAAAAGGGCCTCCATACACTTATAAATAACCACTACATAAACCCATAACCTAAGATACCTTCCTACCTACTAATTGAATTGAACCAATATTAAACTAGAACTCCTAGACTAGTGGGCACCAACCCACTAGTAACCCATTAACAATAGCCATCCAAACCAACGGACTTTTAACCCGGCTTCTCCGTTTTTGGGTAGGGAAAAAAAACGGAGAAACCCCGGGCAGCCTGTCGACTTTAGATATGCAATCTGACTGTTAATCTTCAGATTGACGGCAAAAGGGCCTCCATACACTTATAAATAACCACTACATAAACCCATAGAGCTTGCGGGTATACACATCTACTAATTGCAACTTAGTTATTTTAATTAAACTAAAACTCCCTAGACTAGTGGGCCTCGATCCCACAATAAACTAATTAACAATTAGCTGTCCAAACCAGCGGACTTTAACCTAGCTTCTCCACTTTTAGACAGAGAAACCCCGGGCAGCTGCCTACTTCAGATTTGCAGTCTGATATGATTACACCTCAGGGCTTGGCAGCAAGGAATACCTATATGTAATTTTACAAATTACCGCTTTTATCAGCCATACTACCCGTGTTTATCACTCGTTGACTATTCTCGACTAACCACAAAGACATTGGAACCCTATACCTTCTATTTGGCGCCTGATCCGGCTTAATCGGGGCCAGCCTAAGCATCTTAATGCGAATAGAACTTACACAACCAGGATCACTATTCGGCAGTGACCAAATTTTTAATGTTCTAGTCACAGCCCATGCATTCATCATAATTTTCTTCATGGTAATACCTGTCATAATTGGAGGGTTTGGTAATTGACTAATCCCCCTAATAATCGGAGCCCCAGACATAGCCTTCCCACGAATAAACAACATAAGCTTCTGACTCCTGCCACCAGCACTTCTTCTATTATTATCATCCTCCTATGTAGAAGCCGGTGCCGGTACTGGTTGAACAGTATATCCACCCCTTTCAGGGAACTTAGTACATTCTGGGCCCCCCGTAGACCTAGCAATTTTTTCCCTCCACCTAGCAGGCGCCTCGTCCATCCTGGGAGCAATCAACTTCATTACAACATGCATTAACATAAAACCTAAATCCACACCAATATTCAATATTCCTTTATTTGTATGATCTGTACTAATCACAGCCATTATACTTTTATTAGCACTACCCGTGCTAGCGGCAGCTATTACTATGTTACTGACAGATCGTAACCTAAACACCTCCTTCTTTGACCCCTGCGGGGGAGGGGACCCTGTATTATTCCAACACTTATTTTGATTCTTCGGACACCCAGAAGTATATATCCTAATCCTACCAGGCTTTGGCATCATTTCAAGTATTATTACTTTTTATACCGGAAAAAAAAATACATTCGGCTATACCAGTATAATTTGAGCAATAATATCAATTGCGATCCTCGGATTTGTTGTATGGGCCCATCATATATTTACCGTTGGACTAGATATTGATAGCCGAGCCTATTTCACGGCAGCAACAATAATTATTGCTATTCCAACGGGAATTAAGGTATTCGGATGACTAGCCACACTAGCAGGAGGACAAATTAAATGACAGACCCCAATCTATTGGGCCCTAGGTTTTATTTTCTTATTTACTGTAGGCGGAATAACTGGGATTATTTTAGCTAATTCATCATTAGATATCGTACTACACGACACCTACTACGTTGTAGCACACTTCCACTATGTCCTTTCAATAGGGGCAGTATTCGCCATTATGGGGGGCCTTACCCATTGATTCCCTTTATTTACAGGCTACAACCTTAACCAAACCATAACAAAGACCCAATTCTGAGTCATATTTACCGGAGTAAACATAACATTTTTCCCACAGCACTTCTTAGGGTTATCTGGAATACCACGACGGTATTCTGACTTCCCAGATGCTTTCACCCTATGAAACACAGTTTCATCTATTGGATCAACTATTTCCATAGTCGCCGTACTTATGTCTTTATTTATTGTATGAGAAGCCCTAACATGTAAACGAGAAGCCTTTGTCTCTTTAGGAAAAAAAACACACATCGAATGATTCTATGGTACACCACCACCACACCACACTCACACTGAACCAACATATATACTCAATAACTCCTATGCCCCAATTCGAGAACTAATTTCATACATAGAATGACCTTGACCCGAGAAAAGGTAGATTTAACCACCATCGGTTAATTTCAAATTAACTGCATACTTATGCTTTCTTCCCGAGAGCCTAGTAAAAACATTACATGGCCTTGTCATGGCCAAATTACAACCCCTGTGGCTCTCAATGCCACACGCAACACAACTATCTTTACAGGAAGCCATAGGACCAACAATAGAAGAGGTCGTATTTCTACATGATCACGTCCTACTACTCACATGTCTTATATCTCTGGTAATTCTAATATTCGCTATAACCGCAACCATATCTAACCTAACCCATAATGATCCTACAGAAGAAGTAGAACAACTAGAAGCGGCCTGAACAGCCGCCCCCATTATAATTCTAATTCTAACAGCCCTACCCTCAGTCCGATCCTTATACCTAATAGAAGAAGTATTCAACCCATACCTCACTATCAAAGCAACAGGACACCAATGATACTGAAACTACGAATACTCAGATACCAACATAATTTCATTCGACTCCTATATAACTCAAACAGCAGACTTACAAAATGGCTCACCTCGCCTACTAGAGGCTGATCATCGCATAGTCATGCCTGCAGGCCTCCAAACCCGAATTGTAGTAACTGCAGAAGATGTACTTCACTCCTGAACCCTGCCCTCATTAGGAGTAAAAGTAGATGCAGTACCAGGACGACTAAATCAACTCCCATTAGCAACATCACGCGTCGGAGTATTCTTTGGACAATGCTCAGAAATCTGTGGGGCAAATCATAGCTTTATGCCTATTGCGGTAGAAGCCATCCCACTTCATTATTTTGAACAATGATTGATCTCAGAACAATCACTGAGAAGCTTTTATAGCATTAACCTTTTAAGTTGAAGAAGAAATTTGACTTTCCTTGGTGACATGCCACAGCTTGACACAATCTTTATTCTGACAGTCTTCCTATGAACATGACTTACACTCCACCTTATTACCCAAAAAATCACAATCTTAACAATAACAACCGGACCAAAAAACCAAGATACAATAACAAATAAACCAACCATTAATCTACCATGAATATAACCATATTTGAACAATTTGCAAGCCCAGAATTTATACTAATCCCTACTGCCCTTTTATCTATTTTTATTCCAATAATACTAGTTCACCATAAACCTAAATTACTCAACAACCGAATAACAACTATAATATTATGGCTTTTAAAGACTGTAATAATAAATATAACTAATCAATTAACCACAGAAGGACAAAAATGATGTCGTATCCTAATAAGCCTATTAACTATAATTCTTTTATCTAATCTTCTGGGCATGCTCCCATTCACATTCACAGCAACTTCCCAACTATCCATAAACATAGCCATAGCCATCCCCCTATGAATAGCCACAGTCATCACAGGGATGATCAAAAAACCATCAGCCTCATTAGCTCATATACTTCCAGAAGGATCACCAACCCCACTAATCCCATTTATAACCATAATTGAGACTATTAGCTTATTTATACGACCTATGGCCTTAGGAGTTCGACTCACAGCTAACATTACTGCAGGACACCTTTTAATAACTATAGTTAGCTCAGCAACACTTAACTTTATTAGTACTAATATTTCTCTTTGCACTATAACATTAACACTTCTATCCCTCTTAACCATTTTAGAACTGGCAGTAGCTTGCATCCAAGCCTATGTATTTGTACTACTTATCACCCTATACCTTCAAGAAAATACATAATGACTCACCAGCTCCATCAATACCATTTAGTTGACCCTAGCCCATGGCCCCTAACCGGAGCCATGGGCTCCATACTCTTGGCCTCAGGCCTAGCTATTTGATTCCAATCGAGCTCCACCTTGGTACTCAAATTAGGCTTATTAACCATTGCACTTACCATAATCCAATGATGACGAGATATCATTCGAGAAAGCACATTTCAAGGACACCATACAACAGGCGTACAAAAAAACATACGTTACGGAATAATTCTTTTCATTACATCAGAAATCTTCTTTTTTCTAGGTTTTTTCTGAGCTTTATATCATGTAAGCCTAGTCCCCACCCCAGAACTAGGAGCAGAATGACCACCCACAGGTATTACCCCACTTAACCCAACAGAAGTACCCCTACTCAATACAGCAGTGCTCCTCTCATCAGGAGCAACCATTACATGATCACACCATACCTTAATAACAGGAAACAAAAAAGAAGCCGCCTACGCCCTAATAATCACCATTGCCCTAGGAGTATATTTTACAGCCTTACAAGCTTCAGAATATATAGAAACCCCTTTCACAATTTCAGATAGTGTATACGGCTCACTATTCTTCGTAGCTACGGGATTTCACGGATTACACGTGATAATTGGAACATCTTTCCTGATAATTTGCTTACTACGCCTTATACAACACCATTTTACAACATCACACCACTTTGGATATGAGGCGGCAATCTGATATTGACACTTTGTTGATATCGTATGACTTTTCCTATACGTCTCAGTGTACTGGTGAGGATCTTATTTCTTTAGTATACGAGTACAAATGCCCTCCAAGCATTTAGCCCCACAAGGGAAGAAATAATTAACCTCATCACTTTTATTTTAACTGCTATACTAATTACCACCTTATTATATATTATCAACACCTACACCACCACCAAACCAGATATTAATAAACTATCTCCATACGAATGCGGATTTGACCCCCTAGGAAACGCCCGAACACCTATCTCCATTCAATTTTTCTTAATCGCAATTTTGTTTATTTTGTTTGATCTAGAAATTGTACTCCTCCTACCCATCCCATGAAGCCTTAATACTAATCTACCAAATACTACTATTACCCTTGTCTCTGCCATTTTACTCATCCTCACACTAGGCCTAATATACGAGTGATTACAGGGCGGACTAGAATGAGCAGAGTGTTGCGGTAGTCTAATCAGACATCTGATTTCGACTCAGAAGAACTTATTAATAAGCCTCAATAATGGAACTAACAAAAATTACACTTTACTTGACTTTTATAATAACCCTTATTAGCCTCTCCATACAACACAAACATTTAATACTAGCCTTAATATGCGTAGAGACAATAATACTCATTTTATTTATACTACTAGTAATGTACACATCAAACTCCACCGCCCTCTCTCAATTGCCCATACCCATCATCCTACTTACCCTATCAGTCTGTGGGGCAGCCGTGGGTCTAAGCCTTGTAGTAGCAACTACACGAACTCATGGAAGTGATTTCCTAAATAACCTGAATCTCTTATAATGCTAAAAATTATCTTCATAACTTTAATATTGATCCCTACCACTCTAACACTTAAATCTAATATGCTTTATTTAGTATCAACCTCCTACACATTTACCTTAGCCCTTCTTAGTCTCAACTACATTAACCCTAACTCTAACATACTGTTAAACCTAGATCATATCTCAACCCCCCTATTTACACTATCCTATTGACTTCTCCCAATAACTATTTTAGCCAGCCAACATATAATAACTAAAGAGCCTCTACAACGACAACGGGTATTTCTAGCAACAACCGCTACTCTCCAACTATTTATCTCCCTGACATTTTCTGCCTATAATTTAACCTTAATGTATATTATATTTGAAGCCACCCTAATCCCAACCCTGTTCCTAATTACACGCTGAGGACAACAAGCAGAACGATTAACTGCCGGCACATACTTTATACTATATACATTAACAACCTCTATACCCCTGCTAATAATAACCCTATTTCTTAATAACACAACACACACACCAACTCTCTTTATACAGATAGCACAACCAACTAACCAATGAACAGAGCTTATACTATGATTAGCCTGCCTAACAGCTTTCCTAGCAAAGATACCTATTTATGGGCTCCACCTTTGACTCCCAAAAGCCCACGTAGAAGCCCCTATTGCGGGCTCAATAGTATTAGCTGCAATTTTACTAAAATTAGGAGGATACGGCATTATTCGCATAATACAAACCCTCCCCTTAATAAACACAAACATATTCATGCCTTTCATTGTCTTATCGCTCTGGGGGGCAATTTTAGCAAATCTAACCTGCCTCCAACAAACAGACCTAAAGTCCCTGATTGCATACTCCTCCGTTAGCCACATAGGCTTAGTAATTGCCGCTATTTCTATCCAGACACAATGAAGTCTATCAGGCGCCATAGCCCTAATAATTGCCCACGGGTTCACCTCATCAGCACTTTTCTGCTTAGCTAACACAACCTATGAACGGACAAAAACACGAATCATGGCCTTAACACGAGGGTTTCACAATATTCTCCCAATAGCCACCGGCTGATGACTTGTTACCAATTTAATAAACATCGCAATTCCACCTAGTATTAACTTTACAGGTGAATTACTCATCATATCTTCCCTATTTAACTGAGACCCAATGACAATAATTATCTTTGGATTATCCATGCTAATCACAGCATCCTACTCACTACATATATTCCTATCCACACAAATAGGAACAACAATACTAAATACCCTAATCCAACCAACTCACTCACGAGAACACCTTCTCATAACACTACACATTTCACCACTAATTCTCATCTCATTTAAACTAGAACTGGTTATTTAGTGTGCGTAATTTAAAGAAAATATCAAGCTGTGACCTTGACAATAGGAACCCCTCGCACACCAGAGTGGGACCTAAGACCTGCTAACTCTTTAATCTGGAATTAAAATCCAGCCCTCTCTACCAAAGGATAGTAGTATTCCGCTGGTCTTAGGCACCAAAACCCTTGGTGCAAATCCAAGTGGTAGAACATGTACCAAATTATCCCAACAATTTCACTCACTATCCTAATTTCCATTATTTTTATAGTTTTTGTACCTAAAATCACCAATAATTTTAAGAAAAATCTCACACTTATGATTTTTATTAGTATTATTCCAAGTAGCTGCCTATTTCAAAATAATAATGGGTTTTCTCTATCATTTTCACCCATAATCATGATTATAACAGAAAATATTAATATTTCTATCACACTAGACACACTCTCCCTACTATTTATACCTGTTTCCCTATTTATTACATGATCTATCACAGAATTTTCATCTTGGTATATACACTCTGACCCCCAACCTAATAAATTCATTAAATACCTACTAATCTTCTTAATCTCAATACTTGTAATTATCACAGCAAATAATATATACCAGCTCCTTATCGGGTGAGAAGGTGTAGGAATCATATCCTTCTTACTAATCGGCTGATGACACGGCCGACCAAATGCAAACACAGCAGCACTACAAGCTATCATCTATAACCGAATTGGCGATATTGGTTTAATTATGACAACTGCATGACTTATGTCTACATCATCCGTTAATTTTCAAGAACTAATAATACAATATGAAATAACCCATATCATTCCCATAATTGGCCTATTAGCCGCAGCCATGGGAAAATCCGCACAATTCGGCCTTCACCCCTGACTACCTTCAGCCATAGAAGGCCCAACACCAGTATCAGCATTACTTCACTCCAGCACAATAGTTGTAGCTGGAGTTTTTTTGCTTGTTCGACTCTTCCCCATCATCCATAATACTATAATTTCAACTGCTTCCCTAATCATCGGAGCAACGACCACCACATTCGCGGCAGCAGCCGCTACTACTCAACTCGATATTAAGAAAATTATTGCACTGTCAACTACAAGCCAACTAGGCTTAATAATAACCATAATTGGATTAAATCAACCAACCCTAGCCTTTCTTCATATAATTACACACTCTTTCTTTAAAGCCCTTTTATTCTTATGCTCCGGATCCTTTATTCACAGCCTAAGCAATGAACAAGATATTCGCAAGATAGGGGGACTACTAAAAACCCTACCTATAACTTCATCATTTTTAACTATTGCTAGCCTTTCCTTAATAGGAACCCCATTTTTATCAGGCTTCTACTCAAAAGACACCATTATTGAAACAATAATAAACTCATACATAAACTCATGAGCCATTACAATTACACTAATTGCCACTATCTTATCTGCCCTCTATAGCACACGAATTATTCTAATAACATTAACTGGATTCCCACGCATTAATCATAGTGTCCAAAAAGAGGCGAAACTCGTTATCTGCCCTCTGTCGCGCCTCACAATAGCATCAATCTTGGTTGGATCCCTACTAAAAATCTCAACCTTACAAAATACTACTTTAATTACAATACCAAAAACCATTAAACTAACAGCATTAATCGCTACACTGATCGGGGCCATCTTATCAAAAGACCTAACACACACCACCCACCACCTCAAACCCACAACACCAAGCACTCAGAACACTTTCTTTAACCAACTAGCTTTCTTTAATATCCCCCATCGAACGGGGGCAACTACTATATTAAAAATAAGCCAATACACTTCAACAGAACTAATTGATCTGTGAACCTTAGAAATCTGAGGGCCAAAAGGACTCTCAACTTCAATCACCCATATAATTCACCTATCTTCACAACAAAAAACAATGATTAAAAACTACATGACTGTATTCACCATAACCACCCTAATCTGGCTCTCATTAACAAATCTACCTATTTAATTTTTAACTATTCCTTTCGGCTCCTTTAACACACTAATTCAGATTACATCTTACACAATTGACGAATCCCCACTATTTATGAACATTAATACCACTCACTCAAAATGACACCCAAATACTTTTTAACCATAATGACCCACCATTTTTAAGATCAAATATTTGATCCAAATTTATCTATTTTTATTAAAATACCCCCATTTTACCTTCGATTTATCCTACTTTTTCCCTTTTAAAAACTCGTTTATTTTGAATTTTATAGTATTTTTTCCTTCATAACTCTTATGAACAAATTCAGTCACTTTTTTAAACCGAATTTCTATAGTATTTTTAAAGCCAAATATTTGATCCAAATTTATCTATTTTTATTAAAATACCCCACAACAACCAAATCTTCACTAGTCTATAAACATAGACTACTCACTCTAAAGTGACACCCAATCACTTTAAACCATAATGACCCACCATATTGATCAACACCTGATCTAATATCATCTTATCCATCACTTTCAATACACCACATACACATAGATGGTATCTGAAAGGTCGTAACCCCCCTAGCCGGGTTCAACCTAAAATCACCAAAATAGAAAATAACACAACAAGTAGCCCCCAAGAACACATCACCAAACCAACCCCCCCAATAAAATAAAAGACCCCACCACCATTAACCTCTAAACACATCAAATCTTCCCAATTAATATTAATAATTAAATCACTTAACTCACCCATAATGGCCCACCATAAAAAGATTAAAGCTACCAATCAAAAAATAACATAGCTTTTAACTTCATTTATCTTATAAATATTAACCTCATCCTTTTCTACACTCACACAATAACTAAAAACTACAATAAGACCACCCAAATACACAATATATATCACTAGAGCTGCAAAAGTACGCCCTAATATAGCCATAAAAATACAACAAAAAAAAGAAACCCCCATAAGAGCAATTACCCCCCGATATGGAAAAGAAGCCACACCCAAAACTACAACACTAAAAACCACTAGCGTTAAAATAAGTCCGTTTACGTAATTTATTATAACCATAATTTTTGCTCTACCTGAGACCTGCGGCATGAAAAACCACTGTTGTAAATCAACTACAAAAATGTCCCGCCAACACACACTCCTTTTATTTAACCTCCTCCCTGTAGGATCAAACATCTCTACTTGATGAAACTTTGGCTCCATACTACTATCATGCTTAATACTACAAACTATAACCGGATTCTTTCTAGCAATCCACTACACAGCCAATATTGACTTAGCTTTCTCGTCCATTATCCACATTACACGAGATGTGCCCTGTGGCTGAATTATACAAAACACACACGCATTAGGCGCATCCCTTTTCTTTATTTGTATATATACCCATATCGCACGAGGCTTATACTACGGCTCCTACCTCAATAAAGAAGTTTGACTGTCAGGAACCACAATCTTAATTATCTTAATAGCCACAGCCTTTTTTGGGTATGTCTTACCATGAGGTCAAATATCCTTCTGAGCAGCAACAGTAATTACCAATTTACTAACTGCCATCCCGTACATTGGGGTGACACTCACCCATTGACTGTGGGGCGGATTTTCGATTAATGACCCCACTCTAACTCGATTCTTCTCCCTTCATTTCATCCTACCCTTTATCATCTTTTCTTTATCCTCCATCCACATCATACTCCTCCATAATGAAGGCTCAAGCAACCCCTTAGGAACAAACTCAGATATTGATAAAATCCCATTCCACCCATATCACTCCTACAAAGACATACTTATACTAACTCTCATGCTCACCTTATTATTTATTACTCTATCCTTTATACCAGATATTATAAACGACCCCGATAATTTTTCCAAGGCTAACCCGCTAGTAACACCACAACACATTAAACCCGAATGATACTTCCTATTTGCCTATGGAATCCTCCGATCAATTCCAAACAAACTAGGCGGAACCTTAGCCTTAATCATATCAATCTCTATTCTATTTACCATACCATTTACTCATACTTCACACATCCGAACTATATCTTTCCGCCCACTATCACAACTTATATTTTGAACTTTAATCATAATCTTTATAATAATAACATGAGCAGCCACTAAGCCAGTAGAACCACCATTTACTATTATTAGTCAAACGACCTCCTTTTTTTACTTTTTATTCTTCATGATTTACCCCCTGTTAGGACAATTAGAAAACAAGATCTCATCTATTTAACACCTGTTCTGGTAGCTTAATTAAAGCATTGTTTTTGTAAACCAAAGCTGGGTCAAACCCCCCGAACATTCAAAGAAGGACACCCATCTCTAGCTCCCAAAGCTAGTATTTTATCTTAAACTACTCTCTGAAATAACCCAAAACATTTAAGATTTAATCTTAAATTAAACCACAAAGTCTCTCTTGGACCCCCCGGCGAGCAAAATTATTCAAAGATATTTTACCTTAAATTTAACCAAAATCCCTCAAAAACCCAAGAAATTTTGCGCAGACAATTTTAGATATTTTATCTTTAACCGAGCCACATCTATCTAGGATCCCCCCCTCCCCCCTAGTGTGATTGGCCAAATTCGGCTATTATGTACTTCTACATGATAGTCTTTATTTCACTATGTATAATCATACATTAATGACTTGCCCCATGCCTATTGGGCCGGAAATATACTATAATTCCCTATATGTAATAATTGATGGTGTACTATACTTGCACGCCGCATTTTAAACGTTCCATGCTCTACGTAGAGAACGTAGATTATCTTTTGTTGATTACCATGACTATCCCGTTCCAAATGGTGTCCCTTGGTCTGGTACAGCCCGTGAAATCCCCTATCCTTCCAATGCAGGCATGGCAGTCCCGCTTCTCACGTCCATTATTGCTACCCCTCCTATCTTGCTCTTTCCAAGACCACTGGTTACTCTTTCAGGTACCTCTCAACGGCCCGGAACCATCCCTCATTTCTTGCCTTTAAAGAAGCCTCTGGTATCACCCTACATTCAGGTACATTGCATCTCATGTTCTTATCAGCCTGCCCGCTCCACATCTGGTAACCTTTTTTTCTCTACCTTTCACCTTACACTCGGATGCCCGTTACCGTTGCCCCTCACCGGGGATCGACTAATTAGTCAAGGTGGAGCTCGATTCTTGGTCATACATATTCCCTACCCCCCGATATCTTTTCGTGATCTTAAGACATATCCAAAATTTAAAACCGGATTCCACAGTGTTTTTTTTCAATGAAAACACCCTAGATCGGTGCGTTTTCTGAACCCTCTTTTTTTAAGTTGAGTTTTAGGGGTCTTCAAACATCAATAAATGAAAAATCTAGGGATTTTCATCTATTCCATTTTCCAAAAACCAGTCCAAAATTCAAATTTTTCACAATTTTTGAATTTATTTTTATTTTTATTTTTATTTTAATTTTATAAAGAATTTCGGCTTTAATTTTAATTTTAATTTATTTATTTTTTTTTATTTTTATTTGTTTTTTTATAAAGAATTTCGGCTTTAATTTTTAACATTTTAATTTAATTTTATTCTATAGAGAATTTCGGCTTATTTTTTGTCAATATAAAATAATTTTTAATTTAAAATATGTAAGAATTAGGGGTGGTAATTTAAGTGTTACAAGATTCCTGCTAAAATTTATTAAATTTTATTTTATTTTATTAAAATATAAAATAATTTTTATTCTAAATATGTAAGAATTTGGGGTGGTAATTTAAACACTGCGGAATTTCTTACTAAAATTATAAAATTTTATTATTATTCTGACAGAATAATTTTATTCTAAATATGTAAGAATTTGGGGTGGTAATTTAAGTGTTACAATCTATATAT